AAAAAGATGGTTGAATCAAAATAATTCCTTTTTTAGTTCTATTTCTTTCAGAGGGTAATATGAATGTTCTATTATGTTCTATCAAAACACTAAAAGGTTTATACGATATATCCGGTGTGGAAGTAGGCCAACATTTCTATTGGCAAATAGGAAGTTTCCAAGTCCATGCGCAAGTACTTATTACTTCTTGGGTCGTAATTGCTATTTTATTAGGTTCAGCCATTCTAGCTGTTCGTAATCCACAAACCATTCCTACTGATGGTCAGAATTTCTTTGAATATGTCCTTGAATTCATTCGAGACGTGAGCAAAACTCAAATTGGAGAAGAATATGGTCCATGGGTTCCCTTTATTGGCACTATGTTTCTATTTATTTTTGTTTCGAATTGGTCAGGGGCTCTTTTACCCTGGAAAATTATACAGTTACCTCACGGGGAGTTAGCCGCACCCACAAATGATATAAACACGACCGTTGCTTTAGCTTTACTTACTTCAGTAGCATATTTTTATGCGGGCCTTACAAAAAAGGGATTGGGTTATTTCGGTAAATATATTCAACCAACGCCAATCCTTTTACCTATTAACATTTTAGAAGATTTCACAAAACCGTTATCGCTTAGTTTTCGACTTTTCGGAAATATTTTAGCTGATGAATTAGTAGTTGTTGTTCTTGTTTCTTTAGTACCTTTAGTAGTTCCTATACCTGTCATGTTCCTTGGATTATTTACAAGCGGTATTCAAGCTCTTATTTTTGCAACCCTAGCTGCGGCTTATATAGGCGAATCCATGGAAGGTCATCATTGACTAGTTTCCGACACAGTCTTTTTTAGCTTAGCCTGACGCAATGTATGCGCCGTTTGAGGTAATCCACTTAGGGAAGGTAAATATACAAATAAGGTATAAATCAAGATATAGACGATCTAGAGTAATTGTAAAAAAGGTTACGATATTTTTTAGTTGTAAAAAAAATATGGATTGGTTTGCGTAGGAATGGGGGGTCGAACTAGGTGTATATAATCTAATCGCTATAAGACAACTCTTGTGAATCTTTCGAAAAATGATTCGAGAATCCCGATGACTTTAATATACAAAATATACAATATTTGGTTTACGGTATGGGGGAAAAACACGTATATGTGATATTAGACATTAACTAGGTATATATGAACTAAAGATATATCTAATTTGTCTTACTATTGTGAATTTAAATAGGGATTTCAATGGAAACCTTTCCATTTCGTCGGTAATTGTGAATTGCATATTGGTTGATTGTATCATTAACTATTTCTTTATTTTTGTTTTGGCGCGAGGAACTTATCATGAATCCACTGATTTCTGCCGCTTCCGTTATTGCTGCTGGATTGGCTGTCGGACTTGCTTCTATTGGACCTGGGGTTGGTCAAGGTACTGCTGCGGGACAGGCTGTAGAAGGGATCGCGAGACAACCAGAGGCGGAAGGAAAAATACGGGGTACTTTATTACTTAGTCTAGCTTTCATGGAAGCTTTAACAATTTATGGGTTAGTTGTAGCATTAGCTCTTTTATTTGCGAATCCTTTTGTTTAATCCCCAAAACACATATTTTTATTTATTTCCGTGGATTTGTTGATCTTGTTTTTTCGAATTATTTTAATATTTAATTCCTATAATTTAATTACTTAGGAACAACAACCCCCGGAAATCCCTGGTTTAAGAATGAGGATCCAACTCACTTTTTTCTTTACCTTCTTAGTCCAATGGACGAACTTTTTTTAGGAAGTATTACATATTGTATTGTAACAAACGAGGTATTTCGCAACTGATCTGTATAAGACCTGGTACCTAATTCGAATCGAACTAATTCGAATCGAATAAGTATCAAGCTTATTGGAAATTTCCAATTATTGGAAATTTCCAATTGAAAAAAAAAATCCATTAAAATCCATTTCTAATATCAATATATTTTTTGACTCAATTTAGTATTTTCTATTTAGAAATTAGGGAAATTCATTATAATAATATAATAATAATAAAAGAATATAAGAAAGAATAGAAATAAAAAATAAGTAGTCTATCTATAACTAGAAGAAAGCTATAACTATAAGAAAGAGGAGATCATATGAAAAATGTAACCGATTCTTTCCTTTCCTTGGGTTATTGGCCATCCGCGGGGAGTTTCGGGTTTAATACTGATATTTTTGCAACCAATCTAATAAACCTAAGCGTAGTACTTGGTGTGTTGGTTTTTTTTGGAAAGGGAGTGTTAAGTGATTTATTAGATAATCGAAAACAAAGGATCTTGAAGACTATTCAAAATTCAGAAGAATTACGCAAGGGGGCCCTAGACCAGTTAGAAAAAGCCCGGGCCCGCTTACGGAAAGTAGAAATAGAAGCGGATCAATTTCGAATGACTGGATACTCTGAAATAGAACGAGAAAAATTGAATTTGATTAATGCAACTTCTAAGACTTTGGAACAGTTAGAAAATTACAAAAACGAAACCATTCATTTTGAACAACAAAG